GTAATATTTTTTTTACTGGCGGAGACACGAACAAATAAAAAAGTAAGAAGAAACAAAATGCAATTCGTTTCTTTTGTATACTTTAATAAATACACAATACCCATCGTTTTTTTTACCTGTTTTAGATACAATCTACAAAACAAAATTAGTAAGGGGGATAGTTCCGACACTTAGATGGATAAGTATGTATCATGATCTATAACTAGAACACTGAATATGTATGTGGACCCATATCAATTAATTTGTAGAATATATACTCATACAAATTACTCATGTGCCAGGAACCAGATTTGAACTGGTGACACGAGGATTTTCAGTCCTCTGCTCTACCAGCTGAGCTATCCCGACCATTGATGACGCACCATCCTCATTTTATTTTAATATAGGACTGGGGTCTATGTCAATTAAAAAAATGAAAAGATATTACAGATATTACAAGGTATTATCCAGGCCCTGGTCGAATTTCTTGTATCTTCAAAATGAAAACTTTATAAGTTTCAATACAGTACAAATAATACAATTAATGATATGAATTGTTAATTATTGAAATTTAACAATATTATTCAAAGATGCTCATTTGCATTTGAACACGTATCATATATATCACACACAGGGCTTGCTTATGATGTGATAAGAAAAAAAATTTCCGCTCAGATCTGTTTGTGAAATGTGAAAATAGTAGAGTGAGAATGACTGAGAACTATAACCAATTATGAGTCACTAACAAAATAAGAAGATAAATAATTAGGGAGGCAACCGGGTCTTTTTGGGGATAGAGGGACTTGAACCCTCACGATTTCTAAAGTCGACGGATTTTCCTCTTACTATAAATTTCATTGTTGTCGATATTGACATGTAGAATGGGACTCTATCTTTATTCTTATCCGATTTAAAAATTTTTAAAAATAAAAAGATTTAGCGGACGGAGTCGTCATTAATCATTTTGAATTATTTGGCGATAGTATTTCAGTAAGTATACATATGTATATAGTTTATCTTTCATCCTTTCGGAAGTTTCGATTCCTTTACTACGAACACAATGCAGCCAACTCCATTTGTTAGAACAGCTTCCATTGAGTCTCTGCACCTATCCTTTATTTATTCTCGCTTTCTGAAACCCTTGTTTGTTTTCATAAAACGGGATTTGGCTCAGGATTGCCCATTTTTAATTCCAGGGTTTCTCTGAATTTGAAAGTTATCACTTGGTAGGTTTCCATACCAAGGCTCAATCCAATTAAGTCCGTAGCGTCTACCAATTTCGCCATATCCCCCCTTTGTGATTAGTATCACACACATCATGATGCCGTTTACCCCTTATTTGTTCATTTCCCCATTTATATTATGCTATAAACGTTGAATTCATTAGATATCGATTCCTGTATTGTATTGAAAAGGGTTTTCTCCGATTTGATTTCGTATCTATCTTCTTTCATCTCTATTGGATTGGAGATCATACTTAGTCCAACCAGAAATTCAATATAGATATATACCGCATAACATAATAACATATATCTATTACTATTATAATAGATATAATATATTATATATACATGTCCCTATTTCTATCATTTTATATCATTTTTAGTGTGCACTTTTGAATACTTGAACGGTCGATTCTTTGTTTTTTCGTCTTAGGTTTCGCCTTTCCGAATGAAACCCTAGGACTGTTTCATTATGATCTGGAGTGCACTTTTCTTCATAATAAAAAAAAAACGACCAGATCATAATAAAAAAAAAACGACAAAGGACAATTTAGTATTATTGATTTAATACTTTCATTAATAGCCATAACTAATCGACATAACTAATCGAATAGATATAATTAATCAATTAATCATTCCGTTAATTTCTAATTTAGAATTCTTTTTTAAAATGGATTTATATTTATTTATATTTTTATATTTATTTATAGTAAAATTTCAAAAAACAATATTAAATATGTATATTAAATATGTAATGTAATAGTCAAAAAATCTTAGTCTCTAATTAAACAAATTAAGATATTTATTATTGATAAACATATATTTGAGAAATAGATCTAAATTAATATATCAAAATGAAATGTTTTTGAAAATTAGATTTTCCATTTTTATTCGTTTCTATAGTTGAATTTTTCTACATTTATATCATATTTATTATGAAATAACTAAGAATAAACAGTTAAGATCTCAGTAGCAGTACTAAATTAGTATACGTGTACAATTTATATTACGTGAGCCCGCTTAGCTCAGAGGTTAGAGCATCGCATTTGTAATGCGATGGTCATCGGTTCGATTCCGATAGTCGGCTTTTCTCCATTTGTTTTAGTTTTTAGATAATTGATAATAGGAAATCGAAAGTTAAAAGCTTCTTTGCCCTTTCCTAAAGGTCACCGAGCCCCCTCTATTATTTCATAGAAACTTCCAATTTTTAATTAAAAAAAAATTGGATTGGAGGGGCTTCGTCTCTGTAGAACAAATCAATCAAGAAAAGAGACCTTCATTTTTTTTTTATTTATATA